AGCTGATAAAAATCGTTTTGTACGATGCTTATGTAGAAAGCCCTTTTTTGTGTTTCTAGTATTTCATTGACTAGCTGTTCGTTTTTTTTCTATAGTGGAGATAGTCGCACGTAATGACAGATCACAGCCATATTATTAAAAGCTTGTGGTAAAAAGGGGTTTCGTTCTAATGCCCGAAAATAATATTCTAAAGCTTTGGTATGTTCCCCATTACTTGTGTGAATAAGGCCTATATTATAGAGTATATAACTTCGATCATAGGGGTCAATTTCTAGGCGCATAGCTTCATAATAATTCTGTAATGCTTCCGCATAATTTCCTTCAGATTGAGCCGACATCCGTTACGGTCGTCATTCGCTTTAACGAATTCTCCGTTTCAGAACCGTATGTGAGATTTTCATCTCATACGGCTCCTCCTTTAGGTGCATAATGAAAAAAAAAAAAAAAAAATATATGGAAAATTTTGATGTCATTATGAACTAAGCGGGGCTAATGTTTTTACAAGAAATCCCTAGCCAACCTTCTTGCAAAAGATCTTTTATTACTACCAAGTGGGTTCATGCTAGATAAAAAAAAAAAAAGGAAACTCTAAAAATTTCTTTGTTCTCAACGCCCCTAAATTTCCAGGAATTAGTCACTTCAACAGTCTTCAATGGTTATATGGGTATCCAAAGTACGAACGAGATGGATGTTTATTGTTCCAACCATTTTAATTAGTCCCAATCCCAAAGAAGAAGAAGAAAGAAAAGGAATCATTTTGAAGAAAGTTTTCGTGTTGTTGATTTCTCGGCGTAGTGCTTCTTCCCCTATGCCTCCTATTCGTATATTGTAATTGTATTAGTGTAGTAGGATTGATCTGTAATACGGGGACCATAGGTAAAAACCTTTTGCTCAATACTAGAATTCACCATTGAAGCATCTAAGGCTGCATTAATCGTGGATACATGACAGAAGGGATTGCTTTTTTATATTATAAACTTCACCTTCAAAAGCGTAGATTTTTTTCAATACTCATTTTTCTTTCTATTCCAAATCGGCGAGAAAAAAAATAATTATAATCAAATCGCACCATCTCTGTAATAAGTAAATGCCTCCTTTTCTCCGGAAGTTGTTGGAATGACTCGTAATAAGATATCGGCTACAATTGTAAAGGTTTTATCAATAAAATTTCCATTTATACGCGATCTTGGCATAGGTAGTAATCCATTCTATAACTCTTTTTATTTCCTTTACCTTTTCTTTTGTGAAAAATTTTTCTCACAAACAAAGGAATTTTCTAGTACGAACTAACATAAAAGCGGACTCAAAAAAAATAAAAAAACCTTATATCTACTTCCAAATTTTTCCGGTCAAAGGGGGTATCGATTAACCATAATATAAAAAACGATTAATAACTCGCTATTCACCCAGGTACTCAGTCATAATCCTGGTGTCGGAGAGATGGCCGAGTGGTTGAAGGCGTAACATTGGAACTGTTATGTAGGCTTTTGTTTACCGAGGGTTCGAATCCCTCTCTTTCCGTACTTTCAACCAATTCACCAATCTTGAATCTTGCGTGATTGACCACAATGTATCAAATAAAATAAAAAAGAATAGATATAAAATCTACCTTTTTTTTTTACTTAAGTTAGGTTTCTTTAAGTCTGTCGAGAGTAATATTCTACGACAAGCAATTCATTTATTTTCAAACCGACGCATTTCCTATCTATTATTTGATTTACTAACCCTTCATATTGGAATGTGTGAAGAGTCAGATGGTTTGGCAATTCCTCGGGGGCAGATGAATCAAGAAGATTTTGAACCAAAGTTCTAGAGTTTTGTTCATCCTTCACTGTAATAATATCTCGGGGTTTGCAGCGATAACTTGGTATATCAACTATATGACCATTAACTAAAATATGTCCATGGTTAACTAATTGGCGCGCTTGAGGAATAGTCAAAGCCATACCCAATCGAAAAAGGATGTTATCCAAACGCATTTCAAGTAATTGTAGTAAAACTTGACCTGTGGACCCCTTGGCTTTTCCGGCAATACGAACATATTTAAGTAATTGGCGTTCTGTAAGACCATAATGAAAACGCAATTTTTGTTTTTCTTCTAAACGAATACGATATTGAGATTTTTTTCCGGAGCGTGATTGGTTTCTAAGATCGCTTCCTGCCCTAGGCCTTTTACTAGTTAGTCCCGGTAAAGCCCCCAGACGGCGTATTTTTTTAAAACGAGGCCCTCGGTAACGTGACATAAAGACTCCTTTTTTATTGAAGTTGTACAAAACTAAACAAAGTTAAAACTGAACTAAATGATAATGAGAAATGAAGTGAAATCCACTCCAATAAACTATTGGAATACAAAGAGTAAGAAGATATATTCTCTCAATATAAATAAAGATTTTTTTTATTGTATATACAACAATATACAAATAAAATAAATCACAAAAATTTTCTTTTATTTTCTTTATTTATTTTGCAAAGATCTAACCCTTTTACCCAATATATATTCATATTCCTATATGGAAGTTTAGATGACATAATATAAATGGAGTGGTCACTCTGGGAAAAAGGTGAAAGAAGTCTTTTCAATCTTCTTTTATTTTTAAAGTAATAAAAAAAAAAAACGAAAAAAAAATATGGAAAAGCCGACTATCGGAATCGAACCGATGACCATCGCATTACAAATGCGATGCTCTAACCTCTGAGCTAAGCGGGCTCAAATAGCGCGTGCATACAAATTCACTAAACTACTATATTATATCGTATCAATTAACTATTCTATTCGTATTTTTCCTTATCTAATTAGAATTAATTAATCATATTCTATATATTCTATATTCTATTCTAGAACAGAATATAGCTCAAATAAATAGTGACTATCATTAAATAAATAAAAAATATAATTAATAGAATATAGCAATATATAGACTTTATAATTTTGATTTCATTAGTTTATAAACTTTATTTATAAATAAGAAAATATTAATTAGATCAGAAATCTTTTTATTTTTTTAGTTAAATAATATCTTTTTTTTTTTGTTATAACCTCATGCTATTATTATTTTATACTTTTTTTTCTTTTTATTCTAAAATCTACGAGGTAGACTTATAATATTTTTACGCTGCACATTATAGAATTCTAAGTTTCAATAATAATCAAAAATTTATTTTCATGGAAGTAAAAAAAAAAAAAGGGAGAATCGACCGTTCGACTATTTATTAAAATTTCAGACAAAGATGAAAAAAGGAAGAACATATATGTTATGTAATATATAACCATATTGAATTGCAAATACAAAAATGATAGAATCTTTGTTGATTAGACTAAATCAAGATGGATTGGGCTAAAAAAAAAAAAAATGAAAGAAGATACCAAAGAAATAAAAAAAATTATCATTATCTATATGTAATATGTAATGAACTCCAAGGTTTCGGCGTAAGAAAAAGTGGAAAGACATAAAAATGAGATCCTAATCTCAAAGTAAAAAAAAAAAAAAGGGGATATGGCGGAATCGGTAGACGCTACGGACTTAATTGGATTGAGCCTTGGTATGGAAACCTACTAAGTGATAACTTTCAAATTCAGAGAAACCCTGGAATTAACAATGGGCAATCCTGAGCCAAATCCTGGTTTACGCGAACAAACCAGAGTTTAGAAAGCGAGAAAAAAGGGATAGGTGCAGAGACTCAATGGAAGCTGTTCTAACAAACGGAGTTCACTACCTTGTGTTGATCCTTCGATCCAAACTTTAAATCAAAAAGGATGAAGGATAAAAGCCTTTTTTATATAAATATAGGTAACACAAAACGATCTCAAAAATGACGACCTGAATCTCGATTTATATATATTATATTTTATATATAAGAAAAAATTGAATATTCATTGATCAAATGATTCACTTCATAGTCTGATAGATCCTTGGTGGACCTTATTAATAGGACGAGAATAAAGATAGAGTCCCATTCTACATGTCAATACTGACAACAATGAAATTTATAGTAAGATGAAAATCCGTTGACTTTTAAAATCGTGAGGGTTCAAGTCCCTCTATCCCCAACTCTACTCCCCAAAAAAGTCTGTTTGACACCTTTTTTTAGTTATTCAAGAATTAATTATCTTTTTTAATTCATACTACGCTTTTACAAAAAAAAAATTATTTTCTTATTATATACAAGTCTTGTGGGATATATCATACACGTACAAATGAGAAAGAAATATCGATTTGATAGATTTAGAATCTAAATCATTTTTCATTCTAAAACTTATAAAGTCTTATTTTCGAAGATCTAAGAAATTCCCGGTACAAAACTTTTTTAATTGACTACTTTTGAGTTTCTTTTAATTGACATAGGCCTAAGTCATCTAGTAAAATGAGGATGATACTTCGGCAATAGCCGGGATAGCTCAGTTGGTAGAGCAGAGGACTGAAAATCCTCGTGTCACCAGTTCAAATCTGGTTCCTGGCATAGGATTTATTAATTTTGATAAGTTTCTATTCTTAAAATTAAACGTATCTTTAGTAAAAAAGTAAAAAGTGCAATTATACTTTATCCCCCTCTCTTTTTTTGTTCATAAGGATAAAAAAGTTCTGTTTGAAAGAATCAAACAAGTAAAAAAGGTCCATATCTATAGTTGAAGGGCAGAAATACCCCAAGATTCATTAGATACAATAGAAATAGAATTGTATCTCCCCCCCTCATTTATTCCTTTCCGATCTTATTTATTAATTCTCAGTTATGTAACTAAAGTTGACTAAGTTATGTGCGCGATACAAAGTTCATAATGCAGAACTCTTTTTTTTTTTTTTTAGTTCATCCTATTGGCTCGGCTTTTACGAAAAAAAGTATCTTTCAAATTGGAGATCACGCTATCTATAATAATATGAATGAGATCTCAATTCTTATGTTTGTTTTATCTAAAAAAGAATTGAATTAAAAATATTCCGTGAAGGTCTGTAGTTGTATAAGATAAGACTCATTTTTTATCATTCAATAAGCATCTTGTATTT